CTCAACCAAGTAGATTATATGCATTGCCTCGATTAGGATAAGCTAAAAAAAAAAGACTATTTCGAAAACTAATCAATGATGACCCTCCATGGATTCCCCTATATAAGCCGCAGCTAAAGTTGCAAAAATAAGAGCTTGAATACCACTTGTAAATAATCCAAGAAACATGACAGGTATAGGAACTACTAAAGGTACTAAAGAAACAAGAACAACAACTACTAATTCATCAGCCAATATATTCCCGAAAAGTCGAAAACTAAGAGATAAAGGTTTTGTGAAATCTTCTAGGATGTTAATTGGTAAAAGGATTGGAGTTGGTTGAATGTATTTTCCGAAATAGCCCAATCCTTTTTTGGTAAGACCTGCATAAAAATATGCCACTGACGTGAGTAAAGCTAAAGCAACAGTAGTATTTATATCATTCGTGGGGGCGGCTAACTCCCCATGAGGTAACTGTATGATTTTCCAAGGTAAAAGAGCACCTGACCAATTAGAAACAAAAATAAATAGGAACATAGTTCCAATAAAGGGAACCCAAGGACCATATTCTTCTCCAATCTGAGTTTTGCTCAAGTCTCGAATAAATTCAAGGACATATTCGAAGAAATTCTGACCATCGGTTGGAATGGTTTGTGGATTCCGAACAACTAGGATGACTGAACCTAATAAGATAGCAATTACGACCCAAGAAGTGATAAGTACTTGGGCATGAATTTGTAAACCTCCTATTTGCCAATATAAATGTTGGCCTACTTCTACACCTGATATATCGTATAACCCTTTGAGTGTTTTAATGGAACATGGTATAACATTCATATTGTCCTCTGGCAGAAATCGAACTTCAAAAAAAAGAATTATTTTGATTCAACCATCTCTTTCTCAACTCATCCGCTTTCATCATTAATCATATATTTAGGATACCAAGAAATCACATAACATAATATCAATATCCCATTTTATCTCTTTTTAAAAATGCAAGACAAGAATAGTAACCGATCCAATAAAATAAATTAAAATAATTAACTAATCTTATTATTCTTAATCATAACATAATCATAATCAACGACTTCTTATATAGCTAGAACGACCCTCACAAATTGCGGATACTAATTTGTTAAGAATCAATCGGATTGAAGCTATAGCATCATCGTTGGCTGGAATCGAAATATCTGCGAGATCTGGGTCACAATTTGTATCGATTAAACAAATCGTCGGAATTCCCAAAATGACACATTCTCGAAGAGCCGTATATTCTTCTTGCTGATCGACGATGATTACAATATCGGGCAACCCCGTCATATATTTGATCCCACCCAGATATGTTTGCAAAGTAGATAATTTTCTCTTCAACATTGCTGCATCTCTTTTAGGGAGACGGTTGAGTTTCCCCATCTTTTGTTCTGCTCTTAAGTCTCTGAACTTATGAAGTCTCGTTTCCGTAGTGGACCAATTCGTTAACATACCACCGAGCCATTTTCTAGTAACATAATGACATCGAGCCCTTATTGCAGCCGATGCTACTAAATCTGCTGCTTTATTTTTGGTACCAACGATTAAGAAGTTTTTTCCTCGACTTGCTGCATCAAAAACTAAATCACAGGCTTCTGATAAAAAACGAGCAGTTCTAGTAAGATTTATAATATGAATACCTTTACGCTTTGCAGAGATATAAGGGGCCATTCTAGGATTCCATTTCTTAGTACCATGACCAAAATGAACTCCTGCTTCCATCATCTCTTCCAAATGGATGTTCCAATATCTTCTTGTCATTTTTCCCACGCTTTCTCTTTTTTTTTTAATAAATAAATAATTGTTCCTACGGAACTTTCTACCGGGATTGACCATCGATACACAGCCCAAACCATTAATTTTTATTATTACTTACTAAATTTTATTTATTACCAAATCAATAACTAGAAAATAACTAGAAAGTAATTTAAAGAAGAAATCTCTCCTTAGGAATTATGAATTCGCGTAAATAAATTTTCTGGTGTGTCGTGGAAATTGCTTGGGGCGCAAGAACAAAAAAATTCTCTATGGTGTAACAAAATATCTCTCATTTCCAACTCGAATAGATTTTTCTTTTTGATTTCCAAATGAATGTTTTTGTCTTGCCTTGAACGGTGCACTAATTTTTTGAATCCCGTACCGACAGGGATAATACCCCCCAGAACAACATTTTCTTTCAAACCCTTCAACCAATCAATACGACCCCGTAGAGCAGCTTTTGCTAAAACTCTAGCAGTTTCTTGAAAACTTGCTTCGGATATGAAACTTTGAGTATTCAGAGATGCCCTCGTTATTCCCAATAAAATTGCCCGATAACAGATCGCTTCGTCTAAAGCACGCCCTGCTCGTTCCGCTCGCAACAATCCGATTAATTCTCCAGGTAAAAAAACATTAGACATTCCATCTTCTGAAACCAACACTTTTGATGTTACTTGCCGTACAATAATCTCTATATGTCTATTATGGATCTGTACCCCCTGGGATCGATAAACCTTTTGGATCTTATTAACCAAAGAGATACGACTTTGGGCTATGGTTAGCTCAGCTCCAATTAAGAATCCCCAAGGAATTCCAAGAATTCTTGGTATACGCTCGTTCCAACCTTCAACTCTCCTTTCAAGGTTCATTGATATTGAACCAATCGAGCGAACTTCTAAGATTTGTTCCACTTTTGGAAGACCTTGCGTTATGTCACCAGATCGGGATTTTTCATATATAAATGTAACTAATGTATCTCCTTCAAAAAGGGTTTCTCCATAATGTCCATGAACAGTCGCCCCTGGAGTGGCCAAATAGGGCTTAGCAGATCTTATAATTAAGGAGTCAACATGAACAATTAAAATTTGACCAGATTTTTTTATGCGTGGTCCATATTTAAATAGACATATATTTTCACAAATAAATTGTCCAATGCTAATTATTGTGGATGTCTCTTCACAATAATTGTAATGTAGAAAGCACCAATTCAAATGGAATGGATTCAAAATGATGTTATTGCATGGACCAGGATTATAAATCCTCCTATTTTCATCTATTAAACAGTATTTAAGTACTTCAAGTACTTGGAAAGTCTGTTTAAAATTGTCAAGTAGCCAATATTTGTTTAACAAGATCTGATTATGAGTTATTAAATGGTAAGATGAATAAAAGTTCACTATTTTAGGTACAATAGTACCTAAGGGACCCAACAAATCCCTAATTGGAGTTATAGGATTTGACTCTTTTGCCGCATTGTTATATTTCGAACCGTTGAATGGACCAACTCGAAAACAATTGAATGATGACAAAATTATCAAAGATTGGCATTCCTTATTTCGATTCAACAACGTACCGACAGTTTCTTGATGCTGGGTAACTAATGGAATCTTCCCTTTGGAATAAAAAGGATTGATATTGGTGCGATCTAATCCATTATCGGGAATCAATCCTGAACCCGCCGTATCATACCTTTTTCCAGTATATGAAATAGTAGACTTGACTAACTCAATTCTTATGAAATCGCGAATCAGATCATTTGCCCTTACCTCAACAAAGGAAGCATGAACCTCTTCTATAGAACCGTTTTTTTCTTGGTCCCAATTCAATACTAAGCAAGTCCGAACTAATTGAATACTTGTGTGAGAAATTCCTCGAATTGACTTTCCATTTCCATAAAGGATATAATTGACAACTCTAAGTTGGACATTATCTTTTTCCTGCAATAGATCTTGAGGGAAAAGTTTTTCTAAATTTATCCCATCAGCTATTTCATATGTGACTACGGGCCGAACCAAAACAAAATACTTTTTTTGGGTCGGTGTGATCCGTTGGACATAGATCCCATTTTTCAATTTTTTTGATTCCTTAGAATTTGTTTTTTCCGTTCCTGGCGGTATCAAAATGTCACTGTGTCTGGATATCTTATCTGTCTCTCCGGGAAAATGAATATCTCCAGAAAAGATTTTCAGTTCAATACTTTTTTTTTTTTTCTCCACTCGGACTAATCCACCTACTCGGCTTCTTGTATTTGTATTTAAAGCGAGTTGTGTATCTACTCCAATGATACTATTGTTACGAACCATTATGGACGAAGATCCGGGTAAGATATGTACCTCTTCGGGAATAAAAAAAAACCGATCCACTTTCATTTGGTATTTCGGACTAAATTCTTTTGCTCCTCGATACTCAATCAAATCTTCTTTTTTTACGATAGAATCCGCCTCTACAGTCCCATATTTAGTAATTCCCGAACTCTTTCTTCTGTATCGTGGATCATCAAAATAAGCAAGAATACTATTTCTACGTAAAATACCATTTATGGGTATTTCAATGGAAATATTAAAAGAGGGTATTAGTTCTTTCTCTCGTTCTTGATCATATTGTAATGGGATGAGAAATCTATTTCTTCGCTTTTTTGCCAAGAAATCGGAATTCTCTTGGAGAATCGAAGGATATATGAAATTCCAATGACCATTGGATATGATTCGATCAAGTCTTGAATAGTCAAGAATTTCCCTATCTTTTTTACCAGAAGGATCCAACAATTTATGTCTTACTCGATCATTAGTGATTGAGAGGTCAGAGATATCTATTTCGTCGACAGAAAAAAAATGAACATTCATTTGATCTTGATCCTTGTGGAGCGAAAAAGACACTATACTGGATCCGCATGGACCTCCTGCTAATATCCATAAATGACTTGTTTTTGGTAATAGATGAACATTACTATATGTATATTCGGGTGCATGGTAGACATCGGTACTCCAATGCATTTCTCCCTCTGATTCAGAATAAATATGTTTTCGAGCCTTCTCTTTAAAATGAAAAGTGGACGTTCCGGCACGAATCTCAGCAATCACTTGTTCCGATTCTACATATTGATCATTTTGCACTAAAATCAAACTTTTTGGTGGAATATTCACACTATGTATAATATCCCGACTCTCAATAGTTACATACAAGTCTATAGAACATAGAAAAGCAGGATGCCCATGACGGGTACGTGTGGGATG